AAATATTTTTCCCTTTTGGAAGATACAGGGGCGAAACAATCAACCTATTGATATTGCAAGACCAAAAAGATTCTTCCAATGTCTCATTTCTGGGTCCAATGGAATTCATAGGTATAGGAAGAAGCCCCATCAAATAGAGATTTTTTCTTTCGACAATCTTTCGATTGTTAATACGAGATATAAGGACCGCTACTACAAGCAGTATTATACCTTTGATCGTGAAATATCGATTGCTTCTTGAACCCTGTGAATCACGTGAAAGTAGGATACTCCAAATTCGGGGGTCAAAGAGTTTCATAAAACGTTCTTGGTGGAAAAGAATGTGAGTGAAAGATCCCACTGAATCGAATTTGGTCCATGAATCTAAGAAATAGTGAGAATTCTTGATCTCTCTCAATATCTCTCTCAATTCGAAGATCCAGGATTTGAATTGATGTCCTCTCATTGATTCCTCCTAAAGATTTCATTTCAATTGGAATTTGGTTATTTACGATGTACGATGATCCCTGTTAAGCATCCATGGCTGAATGGTTAAAGCGCCCAACTCATAATTGGCAAATTCGTAGGTTCAATTCCTGCTGGATGCACGCCAATGGGAACGTTCAATAAGTCTATTAGAATTGGCTCTGTATCAATGGAATCTCATCATCCATACATACCGAATTGGTATGGTATATTCATACCATAACATATGAACAGTAAGAACTAGAATTCTTATTGATACTGGAACTCATAGGGAAGAAAATGGATTTATGGATGGAATCAAATATGCAGTATTTACAGAAAAAAGTATTCGGTTATTGGGGAACAATCAATATACTTCTAATGTCGAATCAGGATCAACTAGGACAGAAATAAAGCATTGGGTCGAACTCTTCTTTGGCGTCAAGGTAATAGCTATAAATAGTCATCGAGTCCCGGGAAAGGGTAGAAGAATGGGACCTATTATGGGACATACAATGCATTACAAACGTATGATCATTACGCTTCAACCAGGTTATTCTATTCCACCTCTTATAGAGAAAAGAACTTAAAGCAAAATACTTAATAACACGGCGATACATTTATACAAAACTTCTACCCCGAGCACACGCAATGGAGCCATAGACAGTCAAGTAAAATCCAATCCACGAAATAATTTGATCCATGGACAGCGTCGTTGTAGTAAAGGTCGTAATGCCAGAGGAATCATTACCGCAGGGCATAGAGGGGGAGGTCATAAGCGTCTATACCGTAAAATAGATTTTCGACGGAATGATAAAGACATATCTGGTAGAATCGTAACCATAGAATACGACCCTAATCGAAATGCACACATTTGTCTCATACACTATGGGGATGGTGAGAAGAGATATATTTTACATCCCAGAGGGGCTATAATTGGAGATACCATTGTTTCTGGTACAGAAGTTCCTATATCAATGGGAAATGCCCTACCTTTGAGTGCGGTTTGAACTATTGATTTACGTAATTGGAAGTAACCAATTAGGTTTACGACGAAACCTAGAAATCGATCACTGATCCAATTTGAGTACCTCTACGGGAGAAACCTCAGCAGAAAACTGTTGAGTAACGGCAGCAAGTGATTGAGTTCAGTAGTTCCTCATAGAAAATTATTGACTCTAGAGATATGGTAATATGGAGAAGACAAAAAAAAATTGTTTGAAGCACGCACAGAACCGGAGAGCGCCCCTTGTTTCAAAGAGAGGAGGCCGGGTTATTCACATTTAATTTGATGGTCAGAGGCGAATTAAAAGCTAAGCAGTGGTAATTATAAAGATCCCCCGGGGAAAAATAGAGATGTCTCCTACGTTACCCGTAATATGTGGAATGGAAGTATTGACGTAATTTCATAGAGTCATTCGGTCTGAATGCTACATGAAGAACATAAGCCAGATGACGGAACGGGGAGACCTAGGATGTAGAAGATCATAACATGAGTGATTCGGCAGATTTGGATTCCTATATATCCACTCATGTGATACTTCATCATACGATTCATATAAGATCCATCTGTCTAGATATCATCATATACATCTAGAAAGCCGTATGCTTTGGAAGAAGCTTGTACAGTTTGGGAAGGGGTTTTTATTGATAAAAAAGAAGAATCTACTTCAACCGATATGCCCTTAGGCACGGCCATACATAACATAGAAATCACACTTGGAAAGGGTGGACAATTAGCTAGAGCGGCAGGTGCTGTAGCGAAACTGATTGCAAAAGAGGGTAAATCGGCCACATTAAGATTACCATCTGGGGAGGTCCGTTTGATATCCAAAAATTGCTTAGCAACAGTCGGACAAGTGGGTAATGTTGGGGTGAACCAAAAAAGTTTGGGTAGAGCCGGATCTAAGCGTTGGCTAGGTAAGCGTCCTGTAGTAAGAGGAGTAGTTATGAACCCTGTAGACCATCCCCATGGGGGCGGTGAAGGGAGAGCTCCGATTGGTAGAAAAAAACCCACAACTCCTTGGGGTTATCCTGCGCTTGGAAGAAGAAGTAGGAAAAGGAAAAAATATAGTGATAGTTTTATTCTTCGTCGCCGTAAATAAATAAGAATATAGAAAACTGAATTTTTAGAATTTGAAATAATGTGATGGGCGAACGACGGGAATTGAACCCGCGCGTGGTGGATTCACAATCCACTGCCTTGATCCACTTGGCTACATCCGCCCCTTATCTAGCTAAAGGATTTTAGCTTTTTTCTTTTTCCATTCATCATTATTGTATTTATTCTTACCTTCATACTTAGATCGATATATTGGGCATAGAATGCCAATTTCAAAAATGTAATGTAATAAAGGAGTAATCCCCTGTGACACGTTCAATAAAAAAAAATCCTTTTGTAGCTAATCATTTATGGGCAAAAATTGAAAAACTAAACATAAGGGAGGAGAAAGAAATAATAGTAACTTGGTCTAGGGCATCTACCATTATACCCACAATGATTGGCCATACAATTGCTATTCATAATGGAAAGGGGCATTTACCTATTTATATAACAGATCGTATGGTGGGTCATAAATTGGGAGAATTCGTGCCTACTCTAACTTTCGCAAGACATGAAAAAACCGATAATAAATCTCGTCGTTAATTTTTTCATTTTTTTTATTTAATTAAAATTTATAAAAAATAATTAATAAGATAAGATTTTAATTAAAAATAAAAATATAATATTTTAATTTTATAAGTAAAATTAGGCAGTTTTTATTCATTTTAGTGGGGATAACCTTATGATAAATAGAAAGAACTCGCGTTGGAGTACAGAAATTAAAGCTTTAGCTCAACATAAACATATATGTATGTCGGTTTTCAAAGCACGAAGAGTAATTGATCAGATTCGTGGACGCTCCTATGAAGAAGCACTTATGATACTAGAACTTATGCCTTATCGAGCATCTTATCCCATTTTGAAATTAGTTTTTTCCGCGGCAGCAAATGCTAGTAATAACATGGGCTTAAACAAAGCTTATTTATTTATTAGTAAAGCTGAAGTTAACACAGGTACTATTGTGAAAAAATTAAGACCCCGGGCTCGAGGACGTAGTTATCCGATAAAAAGACCTACTTGTCATATAACAATTATATTGAGGGATAAAACTAAATTATTTAAAGATGAATCTTAACTTTCGATTCATCTTTCGAAAAATATATATATGGAAAGATAATCTAATAGAAAAATATGGGACAAAAAATAAATCCACTTGGTTTCAGACTTGGTACAACCCAAAGTCATCATTCCTTTTGGTTCGCACAACCACAAAATTATTCCGCGGGTATACAGGAAGATGAAAAAATACGGAATTGTATCAAGGATTATGTACAAAAAAATAAGAGAACGTCCTCAGGTTTCGAAGGAATAGCACGTATACAAATAAAAAAAAGAATCGATTTGATCCAAGTCATAATCCATATTGGATTCCCTAATTTATTAATAGAGGGCCGAACACGAGGAATCGAAGAATTACAGATGAATGTACAAAAGGAGTTTCATTCTGTGAACCGTAGACTCAACATTGCTATAACAAGAGTTGAAAAACCTTATGGACAACCTAATATTCTTGCGGAATATATAGCTTTACAATTAAAAAATAGAGTTTCATTTCGAAAAGCAATGAAAAAAGCTATTGAATTAACTGAACAAACGGATACAAAAGGAATTCAAGTACAAATTGCCGGGCGTATCGACGGAAAAGAAATTGCACGTGTCGAATGGATCAGAGAGGGTAGGGTTCCTCTACAAACAATTCGTGCTAAAATTGATCATTGTTCCTATACAACTCGAACTATCTATGGAGTATTAGGCATAAAAATTTGGATATTTGTAGACGAGAAATAATGGACCTTTATTTGTCTTGCCGTTCTGTCCAGTGATAGAACAAAAAAAAAAGAAAAAAATGACAAATTTGATTTTTTATTCCATTAACATTAAATCAAACAAAACTGAGCAATTCAAATTCTATAAGGTTGAATAAAAATTAGATTGATCATTTAAGAGAATTGCTATGCTTAGTGTGTGACTCGTTAGTTTTTTTGTTAGTTTATAGTATAGTTGGAATTCAAAAAATTTGACCGACCCTCACTATGAGCTTACTAACTATATAAACTAAATAACCAACTTATGGCTTCGTTTCATATTGTCGAGATTCCAAGAAACAGTCACTATATGACTAGATCGATCATATAGTTGTAGCAACTGAAATTTTTTCATAAAAATTTTAAATCTTATTATAGGTTGCGAAACAAAAATAAAGGGATGTGGATAAATGGAAGGATGATAGTAAAGAAAGAACACAAAGTATCCATGATATATGATTCCAATATGTATGGTTTATGAATTATCTCACAAAAGGCAATGTGATAAAGCATCAATACTGATATAATATCAATAATTTAAAGATAACGAGCCTCGGGTTAATATAAACTAAGAAAATTAACTCAGGAACAAATTTTGTTGGGGTTCCATTGCGGAGTTCGGGCCTAACCATTAACGAAGAGGCTATGGGAACGACAGAACCCATGATTGCATAGGATTTCATGAAAACAAACGAATCCTAATGATTCATTGGGTGGGATGGCGGAACGAACCAAGAACAAATTGATTTATTCTAAAAGTAACAAGGTCTTGACCCTACGAATGTAGCACGAAAGAGTCAATATTCGCCCGCGAAACCCTTAGTTTTTAGTTATTGAATTACATACAATCTACATTTTGTTTTAGCGCGATTCGATACAAAATAAATAATGTTGATCTGGTATATAAAGCTTACTCTTAACTAGATAACATAACAATACTAAACTATCCTAGAATAACAAAATCAAATAATATAACAAAACAAAATAACATAATAAATTCCATTACATTACTAAGTGTATTGTGTATCATTTATTAATATTAAATATATGTGTATCCGTAGTAATATTAATGAATTTAAATATATGTGTATCCGTAGTAATATTAATGAATCATTTCATTCGCGAGGAGCCGGATGAAAAGAAACTCTCATGTCCGGTTCTGCAGTAGAGATGGAATTTAATTAAGAAAGAACCATCAACTATAACCCCAAAAGAACAAAATTTCGTAAACAACATAGAGGAAGAATGAAAGGAATATCTTGTCGAGGCAATCGTATTTGTTTCGGCGGATACGCTCTTCAAGCACTTGAACCCGCTTGGATCACGGCTAGACAGATGGAAGCAGGACGAAGAGCAATGACACGATATGCGCGTCGTGGCGGAAAAATATGGGTACGTATATTTCCCGACAAACCTGTTACAGTAAGACCCGCAGAAACACGTATGGGTTCGGGGAAGGGGGCCCCCGAATATTGGGTATCCGTTGTTAAACCGGGTCGAATACTTTATGAAATGGGCGGAGTATCAGAAACTGTAGCCAGAGCAGCTATTTTAATAGCTGCGCGCAAGATGCCTATACGAACTCAATTCGTTATTGAGGGATAGGGATGCAGAAATTAAAAGATAAGGTGATGATGAAAAATAGAAGTTTATTTTTTTATAGACAGACAATATTTCTTTTTATTTCTTTTTTATCCTTTGCAGCAAAATAACAGATTAAAATAAAAATGATATGATTCAACCTCAGACCCTTTTGAATGTAGCGGATAATAGTGGAGCTCGAAAATTGATGTGTATTCGAGTCCTAGGAGCTGGTAACCAACGATATGCTCATATTGGTGACGTTGTTGTTGCCGTAATCAAAGAAGCAGTACCAAATATGCCTCTAGAAAGATCAGAAGTTATTAGGGCTGTAATTGTGCGTACATGTAAAGAACTCAAACGTGACAACGGCATAATAATACGATATGATGACAATGCCGCAGTTGTTATTGATCAAGAAGGAAATCCAAAAGGAACTCGAGTTTTTGGTGCGATCGCTCGGGAATTGAGACAGTTGAATTTTACTAAAATAGTTTCATTAGCTCCCGAGGTATTATAAATACTAGTAGTATATTAAATATACTATGATATAGCGGGGTATCTGGAATGGGTCAAGTCAATTAGTAGATTGTGTATCACGCATATACTTTTAATTAATTTAATTAATATAAATAAATTTAATTATTTTTTATTAAAATAATAAATAAACATGTTTATTATATAAAAATTAGGGGGTACCAATAATTATAGTTCGCCATGGGTAAGGATACTATTGCCGATATAATAACTTCTATAAGAAATGCTGACATGGATAAAAAAAGAACGGTTCGAATAGCATCTACTAATATTACCGAAAACATTGTAAAAATACTTCTACGAGAGGGTTTTATCGAAAACGTTCGTAAACATCAGGAAAGTAACAAATGTTTCTTGGTTTTAACCCTACGACATAGACGGAATCGAAAGGGAATATATAGAACTATTTTAAAACGTATCAGCCGACCCGGTCTACGAATCTATTCCAACTATCAACAAATTCCTAAGATTTTAGGTGGAATGGGAATTGTAATTCTTTCGACTTCTCGAGGTATAATGACAGATCGAGAAGCTCGACTAGAAAAAATCGGGGGAGAAATTTTGTGTTATATATGGTGATCTTACACCCCTTCCTCCTGTTATCTTAATTTTATCTCTAACTTCCCTTGTTGGAAAAAGAGAGTAAAAATAAATTATATAATCCTTTCTCCATTAGTTGATACTTCAAGAGGCTTACCTCGAATAAAAGACTAAAATTAATTCATGAAGGTTTAATTATTGAATCGCTTCCCAACGGTATGTTCCGGATCCTTTTAGATAATGAAGATCTAATTCTAGGTTATGTTTCAGGGAGGATACGGCACAGTTTTATATAGATACTACCATGAGATAGAGTCAAAATTGAAATAAGTGGTTATGATTCAACCAAGGGACGTAGAATTTTATAGAATTCACAAATTCGAACTATTAGGTGATTTTTTAAACATTCCTTTCATAGGGATACAATTTGAAGTTAAAAAAATCAAGAAACTTATTTTTTTCAAGGATGTAGATTCAGAATTAAGGTAAGGAATGAGAAATATGAAAATAAGGGCTTCCGTTCGTAAAATTTGTGAAAAATGTCGACTTATCCGTAGGCGTGGACGGATTATAGTGATTTGTTCCAATCCGAGACATAAACAGAGACAAGGGTAATCTTTCTAAACTAAATAAAGAATTTTCTAAAAGAAAAAGAAGGACCCGTGTAAAAGAATCTGTTTTAACATGAAATGGATATCTCCGTATCTTTCCGTATATTTCTGACTCATATTTATGAGATGATAAAATATGACAAAACCTATACCAAGAATTGGTTCGCGTAAGAATGGGCGTATTAGTTCACGCAAGAATGGACGTAGAATACCAAAAGGTGTTATTCATGTTCAAGCAAGTTTCAACAATACCATTGTAACTGTTACAGATGTACGAGGACGAGTAGTTTCTTGGGCCTCCGCGGGTACTTCTGGATTCAAAGGCACAAAACGAGGGACACCCTATGCTGCTCAAGCGGCAGCCATAAATGCTATTCGTACGGTGGTTGATCAGGGCATGCAACGAGCAGAAGTTATGATAAAAGGCCCCGGTCTCGGAAGAGATGCAGCATTACGAGCCATCCGTAGAAGTGGTCTACTATTAAGTTTCGTGCGCGATGTAACACCTATGCCACATAATGGATGTCGACCCCCTAAAAAAAGACGTGTGTAGAAATAAGAATTAAATGGATTTCAAGAGAAATAAATGATTCAATGATCTGATTAAATAACAATATTTAGTATGGTTCGAGAGGGAGTAGGAGGGTCCACTCGAACATTACAGTGGAAATGTGTTGAATCAAAAATAGATAGTAAGCGTCTTTATTATGGTCGTTTCATTCTGTCCCCACTTATGAAAGGTCAAGCCGATACCATAGGTATTGCCATGCGAAGGGCTTTACTTGGAGAAATAGAAGGAACATGTATCACACGCGCAAAATCTGAGAAGGTACCACATGAATATTCTACAATAGTAGGTATTAAAGAATCAGTCCACGAAATATTAATAAATTTGAAAGAAATTGTATTGAGAAGTACTCTATATGGAGTTAGAGACGCATCTATTTGCGTCAGAGGTCCTAGACACGTAACCGCTCAAGATATCATCTCACCACCTTCTGTGGAAATAGTGGACACGACACAGCATATAGCTAACCTGACGGAACCAATTGATTTGTGTATTGAATTACAAATCAATAGGGATCGCGGATATCGTATGAAACCCACAAATAACTCTCAAGATGGAAGTTACCCTATAGATGCCATATTCATGCCTATTCGAAATGCAAATCATAGTATTCATTCTTATGGGGATGGAAATGAAAAACAAGAGATACTTTTTCTAGAAATATGGACAAACGGGAGTTTAACTCCTAAGGAAGCACTTTATGAAGCTTCTCGTAATTTGATTGATTTATTTATTCCTTTTCTACATGCGGAGGAAGAGGGCATTAATTTCACGGAAAATAAAAACAGGTTTACTCTATCCCCTTTTACCTTTCAAGATAGATTAAGTAATTTAAAGAAAAACAAAAAAATAATTCCATTGAAATTTATTTTTATTGACCAGTTAGAATTGCCTTCCAGGACCTACAATTGTCTCAAAAGATCCAATATACATACATTATTGGACCTTTTGAGTAATAGTAATAGTCAAGAAGACCTTATGAGAATTGAATATTTTCGCATAGAAGATGTAAAACAGATATTGGACACCCTACCAGAAGCATTTCATAATCGATTTACCTAATAAAAAATTTTCATTTTAAATCCATTCTATAATAATATATATATAAATGATATATTATTATTATAGAATGAATTTAGTTTTTAATCTTCAGCACGATCCGTACTCAGCTCAAAATGGAATATAATCAAATTAATGTATCTAAAGTCTTGCTTCAAAGTAAATCTTCCTTAGATACTTAATACTTATGTACGGTATTTCAAAGTTTAATTGATTTGAATTTGAAAAAGACCTAAAGTGAGGGATTTATCAATAGGTAATGTTGCTCCAATACCTAACCAAAGAGCTACTACGGTACCGATAAAAAAGACTGTTGTAGCTACTGGACGACGAAATGGATTTTGGAATTTATTAACATTCTCCAAAAAGGGTACTGTCAATAATCCTGTTGGTACTGAAACCATTAAAAGAACACCCAATAACTTATTGGGTACTGTACGGAGTATTTGAAATACGGGAAAGAAGTACCATTCAGGTAATATTTCCAAAGGAGTCGCAAATGGATCCGCCGGTTCACCAATCATTGACGGTTCTAGAACCGCTAAGCCCACGTTACACGCAATAGTACCTAGAATTACTACTGGAAAAATATATAAAAGATCATTGGGCCATGCGGGTTCTCCATAATAATTATGCCCCATCCCTTTAGCCAATTTAGCTCTTAATACAGGATCATTCAAATCAGGTTTTTTTGTTATTGGGATAGGTGAATTCTTAATTCTTATGGATCCATCCCCCGAAGGAACCGGACATGATAATTTTTAATCATCCGGCTCGAGCAAGAATCAAAGGAATAATAGAAATAGATCCGTATCAAATCTATATTTCATACATATCCGTGCTATATATTAATATATAATAACTCGATGTAAGATAAGAAATGCCCGATTCAATTTTCCGAAGTTGCAATTATTCATTGAAAAGAATTAAGTTCTTACAGATAAATGCTCAATATCCAAGTAGGCTTACAAATTTGATCATGATCAAGTGCTTTTTGGATTGTCTCATGTCTTTTGATTGTTATTTATCCCCGCAACATTTTGATTTTATTACATACAAACAAAGTATTTACTTGTTACTAATAAAGTCTAGCCTCTGTTCTTCCTTAGATCCCTTATTTCACTCCGATAGTATCATAGATCTGGATCAATGCATAGGAAATGAATGCATTTCTATACTATAAATAAAATTAAAATAAGTAAGTGGAATAGATACAACATTAGGTCGTGCCACATTGTTTATTCTATGGGATCTTGCGGAGCCTACTCATACATGATCGGGTATGATCATAGAAAAAATTCTCCTCAAGTGAACCGGCATATCCCTACTATGTAGGGGGACTTACGTGGTGGTTGGATGCGGAGACACATTTTATTTGGTTGTAAATTCCAACGTGGCAGATCAAATCATATATCTGCATGGCCCAATCAATAGTTCAAGTCACACACTCCCATAATCCATCTTCTCTTCAGAGAATCCACTTCAACTATTGGTATCAAATAAGAAATACAATACTTCAGAGTTGAAGAGAGGTATCCAACCAAATAACATGTCTTATTTTTCAATAATCCATATTTGTAGCAATGAAATACAAGACTATTTTTTCTTCCTCCCCGAAATGATATATAATCAATTACAAATATATATATGATATATTTTCTCTATAAAGGACCTGAAATACCTTGCTTACGTATCATTGGGAAGTGCATTAACATAAATACGGCAGTAAGAAGAGGCAATACAAAAGTGTGTAAACTATAAAAACGGGTCAAAGTGGATTGGCCCACACTAGCACTTCCGCGTAATAGCTCTACCAAAGGTAATCCTATTACGGGAATCGCTTCAGGTACGCCTGTCACAATTTTTACTGCCCAATAACCAATTTGGTCCCGAGGTAAAGAATAACCAGTTACACCAAAAGACGCAGTCAATACGGCCAGAATCACACCTGTAACCCAAGTTAATTCGCGAGGTTTTTTAAATCCCCCTGTGAGATACACACGAAATACGTGCAAGATCATCATTAGAACCATCATACTTGCTGACCATCGATGAACTGATCGGATTAACCAACCAAAGTTAGCCTCAGTCATTATGTATTGAACAGAGGAAAAAGCCTCTGTAACGGTTGGACGATAGTAAAAAGTCATAGCAAAACCTGTGGCTACTTGTACTAAAAAACAAGTAAGTGTGATCCCCCCTAGACAATAAAATATGTTGACATGAGGAGGAACATATTTACTAGTTATATCATCTGCAATCGCCTGAATCTCGAGACGTTCTTCGAACCAATCATATACTTTATTAGGATAGGTAACCAAAAAATAGACCCCCCTTGAGAACCGTATATGAGAATTTAACCTCGTACGGCTCAAGCAGAAACAACACAAATCAAATACGGATTTTAACGGATATGTAATAGAAAGTTCAAATTCAAATTAGCCACTTGATTCAATTTGCCCCAAAAATACCAAATAACAAAAATCCGGAATCTCTTCTTTGTGATGATAATGCCAAAACAAAAATATCAAGTTGGCTCCCTCGTTCGTCTTTTTCTTTATGTTAATTGTTAAAATAAAGGCCTCTTGAATCTTCTCTTTCCTATTATTTTTTATTTGTTCTTTTTTGTGTAATAATACAGATTGACTCTTGTTTTACTAGTTATTGATAGGAATTCCCTTGTTGAGACCCTGTCAATCAATTGACACCTCAGATTCATACTAGAACCACGATGATTTAATAAAGCCCACGCTAAACGCAAAGGTTCTGTGAGTTAAGAACCATTTGATCATCACTTAATCCAATTTCAATGAATGGATGTTATTAATAATTCAAAAAATATAAAGAAATGGGTGTCCGTTGACCTAATTTAGTCTGAAGGAAGAAAAAGCGTTTAATTTATAAAATACCTATTTGCATTTTTTTTTTTTGAGTCCGGTCGCGAGGTCTGACTGAATAGTAAGTATGAATCATAGTTCAAATATTTCTTTTCTTGATCTATTCTACAATATTCATATTCCGTGCTCCAGATACTAGAATAAATATCCGACGAGGTAGAATCATCTTGATAGAGATGACAGACTATTCTCTGTATTATCAATAGGATCAATTATAACAAGTCACACACTCATATTCCGGAAATACCGAAACAAAAAAATTCCACGGTCGAACTACCAGAATGAGAAATCTGAGTCTTAAGTGCGTTTTTATTTTTTTATTAAAAAACTAGAACTAGGACTTTATAGTCCTTAGGAACCTAATTCATTGAAATTCCATCCAATAAAACGGATGAATTATAAATTTCCAAAATGATAGATAGAAATATTGCAAACAGAGCCATTGCGACCCCCATAAGTGGTGTAGTCCCCCAGCCCGGAGCTACTTTACCATATTCCGAATTCAATGGTTTCAATAAACTTCCTATATTAGTTTGTCTTGGCCTAGATTTAGAACTATCCTCAACGGTTTGTGTAGCCATAAATCTTATTTAATGATTGGTTAAGATCTGTTGACTTTGTATACCATTTGGTTGTAGTTGTAAATAAACGATCTTATCGTAGATCCATTGTGATCCTTAAATTATCTAGAAATGGAAACAGCAACCCTAGTCGCCATCTTCATATCTGGTTTACTTGTAAGCTTTACTGGGTACGCCTTATATACCGCTTTTGGGCAACCCTCTCAACAATTAAGAGATCCATTCGAAGAACACGGGGACTAATTGAAGTAATGAGCCTACCAATGGTAGGCTCGTTACTTCAAATTAAGATGATCAAAAATCATTTTTTAGTCGGAACCTTAGGTGGTTCTCGAAAAAAGATAGCGAAAAAAATTATCCCTAAAGTCGAGACTAAGAGAAATGTATAAACCAATGCTTCCATAGATTTGATCGTGGTTTACAATTATAGCTTCCACAACTATTCATTTTGGATCATTTACTATAGTAAAGAAAGGGAAAGAATTAAAGATGGCGATTCAATCAAGTCACGATTTTTCTGGTACCTTATGTCATCAAAATGTCATCAAATAAAAAAAGTGGAGACGAAAGATACCAGAGTAATATTCTATCAGACTACTTGTCTTCTTGTAGTTGGATCTCCAAGCTTTTGGAATGCTCCAAATTCTACTTGAGAATCCAAATCTGGATCAATACCAGCAAAAACATCTCTAAACAAGGTTCTAGCGCCATGCCAAATGTGTCCGAAAAAGAAGAGCAAAGCAAATGTAGCATGCCCAAAAGTGAACCAACCCCTTGGACTGCTCCGAAAAACACCATCGGATTTCAAAGTAGCTCGGTCTAATTCAAAAATTTCACCTAATTGGGCGCGTCTAGCATATTTTTTCACAGTAGCAGGATCACTATAACTGACTCCATTGAGTTCGCCACCATAGAACTCGACAGTTACACCTACTTGTTCGACACTATACTTGGATTCTGCCCTTCTAAAAGGAACATCGGCTCTCACAATTCCGTCTCCGTCTACCAAAACTACGGGGAATGTTTCAAAAAAAGTGGGCATACGACGTACAAAAAGCTCGCGGCCTTCTTTATCTCTAAAGATGGGGTGTCCTAACCATCCAACAGCTATTCCATCCCCGCTGTCCATTGAGCCGGCTCTGAATAATCCCCCTTTTGCCGGATTATTACCAATGTAATCATAAAAAGCTAATTTTTCGGGGATTTTAGACCAAGCTTCCGAAAAACTCAGATTTTCAGCTAGTCCTGTGCCAACTCTTCGATATATTTCTTGCTGGAAGTATCCCTGATCCCACTGATAACGAGTGGGGCCAAATAATTCGATTGGGGTAGTTGCTGAACCATACCACATAGTTCCAGCAACTACGAAAGCTGCGAAAAAAACAGCAGCGATACTGCTGGAAAGTACAGTTTCAATATTGCCCATACGTAATCCTTTGTATAGACGTTGAGGCGGACGGACACTAAGATGAAATAAACCCGCTAATATGCCCAATGTACCCGCTGCAATATGATGAGAGGCTATTCCTCCCGAAACAAAAGGATCAAAACCTTCTGCGCCCCATGCTGGATTTACAGATTGTACTTTTCCAGTTAGCCCATAAGGATCGGACACCCATATTCCAGGACCATACAAGCCTGTTACATGAAATGCGCCAAAGCCAAAGCAAGCCAACCCTGAGAGAAATAAATGAATTCCAAAGATCTTGGGCAAATCCAAAGAAGGTTTTCCGGTACGTTCATCAGAGAATATTTCTAGATCCCAATACACCCAATGCCAGATAGCTGCCAAGAAGCACAAACCAGAAAACACAATATGTGCCCCTGCCACACCTTCGTAACTCCAAATACCCGGATTCGGTATGGTTCCTCCTGAAATACTCCACCCACCCCATGAATTGGTTATTCCTAAACGAGTCATAAAGGGTATAACGAACATACCCTGTCTCCACATTGGATCAAGAACCGGGTCAGAAGGATCAAAAACTGCTAATTCGTATAGAGCCATCGAGCCGGCCCAACCAGAAACTAGAGCTGTATGCATTATATGGACAGAAAGCAACCGACCGGGATCATTCAATACGACAGTATGAACACGATACCAAGGTAAACCCATGGAAATACCCCTTTTTTATCAAATATCAAAGAAAAATGGACACTATGTAACTTTATCGCATTGGAAAAGACTATACTATGTTATGTACCTAACCTTTTCAGTAGATTTTGTATAAGAAAGGGTTAAGATTTATTTCGTTCCATTGAAAATAACGGAACAATTTTGTTCGTAAGAACAAAGAGAAGCAGATCTATTCTATACTCGATAAGTACCAATACGCAATGGGGGTTGGGCCCTCTTTTTTTGTAGAATGAATGCGTAGATACTTGTTTATCATTCATAATGATCGACCCGCTCGTGAAAATTCTTTATTCATTCTGTCTTCTTCCGAAAATCTTCACCCAATCCATGTATCCAAATTTATGTTTAAAATAGAATAAACAGAAAAAAAATGAAGACAATAAATTCATTGGTACGTTTCCATATTAAAGTGAAGTATAGTACTTAACTTTTTTCTTTAATTTAATGCCCGTTGGTGTTCCAAAAGTACCTTTTCGGAATCCTGGAGAGGAAGACGCAGTTTGGGTTGACGTATAGTGCGGCTTGTCAGATATATTAGGTCATATGGGGTTTACCCGTTGTCTCCACCGATCGGGATATCCTCCGTTTCGCCCAAGAAATATTGATTGAACCATCAATTATTCGGAGCGTGAAGTGCAATTAGATCAATTTATATTGGGGATCAATATTATTAAGAATTTATGGTTAACTTGTAACGATAAAATAAAGTATCCAGGCTCCGTTCAGAAAATATCAAATTGGTAATCTATATGATTACTATTTGTATCATAAACATTCTTTATTTCTATTTAATTTATGCTTTCTATATATTATTAGGAGTGATCTCAAATTGCCATTCAATGGCATGGAATAATAAGATGAATACATGGAATAATTTGAGAGAAAGCATGAAATGAAACATAAAAAAAAAAAAAGAAGCGGTACTGAGATAATTTGCCCTATATGTGCAAATAGAATTTGGACAAATCTTTACCCGGAGTAGAACACGAACCTAAAAGAATTGAAAGGGCCCATTCAAGAACAAGAAAATGACATCGTGATTTGAATTTCGATGAAATAATACATCAATGAGAGGTTAGTTTAATAAGTTCAATAATTTTTTTTGATAAGGAAGAGAAAGGGAACCAAAACTCATGTTTTTGAAAAATCGAAGAAAAGCCCTTCTTTAAAAAAAGAAAAACCTGTTACAAAAAATAAATTAAAGACTAGAATTGATACATTGATTGATTTTTTTTTTCGCAATTTTTTGAACCGTATGCATCCAAAGGTGCACGTACGGTTCCTAAGGGATACAATTTTGTCCTAATCAACCGACTTCATCGAGAAAGATTACTTTTTTTAGGCCAAGAAGTTGATAGCGAGATCTCCAATCAACTTGTGGGTCTCATGGTATATCTCAGTATAGAAGATAATACTAGGGATTTTTATTTGTTTATAAACTCTCCCGGCGGATGGGTAATACCAGGAATAGCCATTTATGATACTATGCAATTTGTGCCACCCGATGTACATACAATATGCATGGGATTAGCTGCTTCAATGGGATCTTTCATTCTGGTTGGAGGAGAAATTACCAAACGTCTAGCATTCCCTCACGCTTGGCGCCAATGAGTTAAAAAAAAAAAAGACTATGCCTTCGCCATATCGAATATAAATAATCGAATTAGGAAAAATTAAGTAATAATAGCATGGCACTTTGAGTTCGATATGAACAAACCATTATTGTTTTTTATAACATGAGATTTTCTATCGAGATAGTAGTATGAAATAACCTTTATTTGCGATTTTATCTTATGTGTCGGGAGGACATTTTAGCGTCACAAATCATTTTTTCCTTATTTGATCATATCAGAAAGACACTTTGGGATTGCCAAATCACAAACTAGATAAATATATAAATATCTAATATAAAGCAACAGAACCATCGTAGTATTTTTTTACTCTTATGAAAAGAAGGATGGCAAATGGATTATTCAACGATCTGGCTGGATCGGATAGATTCTATTTCTTCCCCTCTTCTCTGGAGGAGGGGGTTAGTAAATTCCATTGCAGAGCCGTATGCAATGCACAAAAGGTGCCTGTACGGTTGTTCAATTCTATATTTTTTCTTCTTTTTTTATCCCTTTAATTTTAATCCCATCATGCGAGATAGAAGAACCATTCATGATGTTATCTCAATATCATCAGGGTTATGATTCACCAACCTGCTAGTTCTTTTTATGAGGCACAGGCAGGAGAATTTATCCTGGAAGCGGAAGAACTGCTGAAACTTCGCGAAAACCTCACAAAAGTTTATGTACAAAGAACAGGCAACCCTTTATGGGTTATATCCGAAGACATGGAAAGAGATGTTTTTATGTCGGCAACAGAAGCCCAAGCCCATGGCATTGTTGATCTTGTAGCGGTTGAAAATGAAAATACTTCGGATTTCGTATAAATCCATGATTCCGTTTTATTTTCAACCATAATTCGAATTTTACACGATTTGATATCTTATATTGAATCGAAATAATTAATAATCATCAATCATAAATCAGGTTAAGATCGATCTAAACCAACCCATTCTATAAATATAATTTTATATATCCGACATGCCAACTATTAAACAACTTATTAGAAACACAAGACAGCCAATAAAAAATGTCACGAAATCCCCCGCTCTTCGAGGATGTCCTCAGCGTCGAGGAACATGTACTAGGGTGTATGTGCGACTCGTTCAGATCATGAGCTCGAGCAAATGAGACAATTTTTCCAGTATCAATGATTAATACCAATGAATAGATAGAGTAAAAGAACGCCATTTACTATCTAAAATGGGGATATATTATATACCCTTATTGTTTCTTGTATATTGTGTATGGAATTTATGGTTTTCATTGGTGCAAATCCAACCACCTCAATTTGAGATGAGAAGCAATTCTCCATTGGTAGCAAAGGGTTATCCATTAAGCGGAGGAAATGGTATTATAAGGATAAGAAGCAAAACAAAAAGGTTATGCCCATATTCTTGAAAGAACGGACTAACAGGGTCAGCTACCTAGCCAACTTTCATAATGAAATGCCGTCACTGTATGGATAGCTCTTATTGTGAAAAGGCCTATTACTGTATAATTAATGGGTAGAGCCAAAGAATGTTAACTATACAAGTTAACAATACCATTTGATTAAATGAGAGATGAGGCTCCGGCGCATAGAGAGGGCCTCACCGTTTAAGAAGTAACCATAGAAACGAAGGAACCCACTATTTTTTTGTATAGTATTTGGTAGAATTTCTTAGTTCCAGGTGAACCAAATGTCTGGCCTGGAAAGAATAAAAATAAAAAATAGTGGTTGGGAAGGTCATAGTAGCAAAAGCCATTGGAATTTATATTTTATATATCGGAATAATCCGTTTTGTTATTAACCGACCGGGGGGACAAATAATGACTGAAAGAAGAGAATTCAATTAGTTATTCATTAAAGTTTAATTTGATTCAATGACCAGAGTTAAACGAGGGTATACAGCTCGGAGACGTCGAACAAAAATTCGTGTATTTGCGTCAACCTTTAGAGGGGCTCATTCAAGACTTACGCGAACAATTACTCAACATAAAATGAGAGCTTTGGTTTCCTCTCAGCGAGATAGGGGCAGGCAAAAGAGAAATTTTCGTCGTTTGTGGATCACTCGGATAAATGCAGTAACTCGCGAGAATAAAGTATTCCATAGTTATAGTCGATTAATACACAATCTGTACAAGGGGCAATTGCTTCTTAATCGTAAAATACTTGCGCAAATAGCTATATCAAATAAGAATTGTCTTTACATGATTTCCAATAAAATCATAAAATAAAGGAAATTCTAAAGTAATATACAAGAATGATTGAACAAGAATTCCCCGGAGAATGAACTCCGGGAAGATAGAATAAACTAAATTGAGATAAAATTAAGATAAGAAAAGTAGTAGGAATGAACGAACATGCTTCAATAAAAAAATTGCTTATCCCCCCTTTTTTTTTTGTTTCTTATAAGACAAGAATTAAACCTGGATTCTGGGCCTTTTCGAGCAAAACATCCAATCCATTTGAGCTTGTGGAGTTTTGAGTCAATTGAGGAATATGCCTATTTATTTCTGGCTCTAGGACCCGCAGTTCTAGGGATCGACTCGGTTCTCTCAAATTGTTTCTCATTATTAAGAAAAGGTAACGAAGATAAAATACGAGCTTGTTTTATAGCAATAGTAATTAATCGTTGTTGTTTCAAGGTCAATTTATTTACCCGTCTAGATAATATTTTTCCTTGTTCACTAATAAATCGACTAATTAAACTCATGTTTCTATAATCAATTCGATCCCCCGAGACAATTGGGGGCAAACGCCGACGAAAAGAGAGCTTGGATTTACGAAAAGGTTGCTTAGATTTATCCATGGTTTATTCCTTATTTCTAAAATTCTATTTCTTTATTAATTTCAGATCCGGCCGAAGTAGGGTTTTATTTGTATAATTTATAATTTAAATATAATTTGTATTATATTATGATTATGTTATATGTTCTTCCTCTTTCTGCTCTTTGAGTTGGAATGGAAAGATTGCACATATGTTCCGTTCGATCTATTTCTTTATTTCCCCATGAATCGTATGCCTGTGACAATAACGACAAAATTTTCTCAATTCTAATCGACTGGGTGTATTGTGTCGATTCTTTTGAGTAATATATCTAGAAATACCCGGCGATTCTTTATTGACACCATTTCGGGCACAACAACAAGTACATTCCAAAATAACTATGACCCTTACATCTTTACCCTTGGCCATGAACCCCCTTTGGATTGACTTAACTTTTCTTTTTTCGATCTGAAAATAAAAAGAACAAAAAATTAATAGAAGTTACTAATTTGAAATTAATTTTCTAAAGATTTCATTGTAATTAATATTAATTAATATTAATTAATTGAATTAATTAAGAGTAATAATTAAAATTAAATAGATTGAAGATATATATTTTTTTATTTAATTTTATTTAAATATCAATTATATATTATAATATTATATATAATTTTAAGTAATACAATTTTTTTCTAACTATCAATTATTCCTATACTAATACCAATATTTCATTTATGTATCTTCTTTACTGTGTTATGATTTCGTGGAGCCTCTCCTAGACTGGACCCGCATTTCTATTTATGTTTTTCCAAATCTAATTTTATTAGATCAACTTTTTGTTTGGGTTTAATACATTTTTTTTTTTTTTAATCACGTCACATAGAATTAAATCCCTAATTTTTTTATTTTTTTGCATATCAATAACTAGAATTAAAAAAAAGGAAATGACAAGGCGTCTGGGAATAAACGATTAATCTCTATCAATAGACCCGCTAAAGACCCAAACCATAGAGTACTTAGCACAGGTGCCGTGGAGAGATATGTTTTTATATCTCGCATTGAAAATCCTCCTTTTTATTGTTTATTGTAAAACATAGACATATATTATATATATGAGCAGATGTCGTAGTTCAAGATCATTTGTATTTATTTTTATGCAGAATTCTTAACTAAAATGGATATGTACAATGAACGAGTCAATGTTCTTGTCCTAAAAAAAAAGCCTGAGTGTTAGTGTTATCGATAAATATTAATTTTTTTATGCGTTAGGTTTCAGATGTATATAATATAAATACAATATTTTAATATAAAAAATAAAGTATAAAATCAAGAAGAAAATAAAAATGTGGAAAACAAGACAAGGATTTTGTACAATGACATTATAAAACAATTTTTAAAAGGGATGTAGCGCAGCTTGGTAGCGCGTTTGTTTTGGGTACAAAATGTCACGGGTTCAAATCCTGTCATCCCTACCTATTACTTCTACTAATGGGCAGTAACGGGAGATTACTCGAGATTGATTAAATTATAAAATTGGCTATATAATCTTTAATTTTTGCATACTATACTAGGTGTTTGCAAGATATTTTTGGGTACATAGAAATTCTTTTTTTTACAGTCGTACCCCCTGTCATAAGAAAGCGCTCTTAGTTCAGTTCGGTAGAACGCGGGTCTCCAAAACCCGATGTCGTAGGTTCAAATCCTATAGAGCGTGATGTTATGTCGAATCACATACAATAAAATAATTTAATAAACTTTAATTTGACCTCCTTTCAAGGAGTAGGAGGTCAATCAAAAAATATATTATTCAATCAAAGGTCTAATTGATCACCACGTCTGTATTGTAAATATGCAGTTACGAATAATCCTGCCAAAGTAATAGGAATTAGACCTAAAACGATTCCAAATAAAAAAACTTCAATCATTTCTATTTTTTGTTTGAGAGAATAAAAAGAGAGGTAAGATCTATCCCTAAATATTAATCTGAATTGTTCGCGAATCTCAATAACCGAGAATTGGCAATTCCCGCGCCCGCGGGACTATGGAAGACCTGGCATTTAAGAGAAATACTTATTTTTATAAATTGTTCATTCAATTTATTTCAAATAAGTCGTATCTTGTTCAAACCAATCAATAGAGCTGGGGTTATAGTTGAAGCAGCTAATAGAAAACCGAAATAACTAGTTATAGTAGACATGAAAGGGCTAAATTAGATATGTTCTTTTACTACATATGTTGATAAAACACTTACCTAAGTTTCAATTTTCCCAGATACGACAGTAAGAAAAACTATTGACAGTAGACAATATTAACTTAGTTCCATCTTAATTGATCAGTCATTATAGATAGCACTAAAAAAGATAGAATTACATAGTAGAAAAAATCGATTGCTCTGATGTGACATCAACCGGTCATGTGATTCCAAATCAACAGATTCATTGTGCAATTCGTGAGTTGAGTGAAAGTAATAAAAACTCTATCATATAACTAAAAAAAAAAAAAATTCAGTCTAAAAAGAATAATTTGATTTTAAAATAATTTCAATTTGAATCATTTATTTTCAATAGGAGTTAATCCACTTTCTTTTCGATCGGACGGCCCAGGCCCGATACCCCCTTTTTATTTATTTCATTTCGGGTCCAACTCGATTTGAAGATGAGCAACTTCCAGTATCTTTTTAGCTTCTACACTCTGTCTTTCCATATCATAGAGTTCTATCTTTGTAATTCAGTCAAGAAATAACCTTGCTTTGGCAACAACGGTTGTTGCATCGCCAATATTCTGTAATTGATTGTTCTAACTATTTTCGGTTTTTTCATCAAACACACTATCATATAATAATCTATTTATTATTTATTGTAATATGTATTGTATGACCAACTAAGCTAAGTAAATGAAAGTATTCTAACAAAAAAATCTTTAACCATAAAAAGAGTTTATAAATTTTGCATATAATTGAATTGTGTAAATATGATAATATCTTTACATGAATTAGTTAAAACCCATGGATTCACACTTTCTCAAGATCTTGACTTTCTATCTCTATCTATTACGAAACCCATAATGGAAATCTTGAAATATTATAAATAATTTGAGGAATTTTATATTGTATTAATTTATTCCATAACATAAAGTTTATGCATATCCAAAGAACAAAAAGGGAAATGTAGCATTTCGGTACTAATTGAGACTGCGTTGCTGTGCCAGAGGAAGGATAGCTATACTGATTCGATATACTCTAAATACACCTTTGGTATAAAATTGACGATCTTA